GAATTCTGATGGAAAAGGTTTATAGATGGATTTAAAAATTTGGATAATATATCCAAATGAATTCCTTCTTGATTAAAAGGAAAGGGAATTCCTACAACTCCAACAAACAAAGTAAATAGCACTAATATAACCATGGAAAATAGCATAGTATTGTCCGATTCATGAGGATAAGAGAAAGTATTTTTAGTGCCAAAATGAGTAATAGTAATAAAAGGGCGCATCCTTTTTTTTCCTTTACCACCAATTTGATATGTCTTATTCGAAAAAAAAGAAGCCCTTTCATTATTATTCATTGTTAATAAACTTAGAAAATTGTTTTTAATCGTTTTTGGTACTTCTTTTCCCCATAGAGATATTGAATAGTAGGAACGACTTTTTTGACCACTATAATTTTGAAAATGAACATTGAAATGTCCCTCAAAAGTAAGTAAATAGATCCGAAACATATAAAATGCGGTTAATCCTGCTGTAGAACAAGCTATTATTGCGAAAATAGGTGAATACAACCAACTAGCATTAAGAATTTCATCTTTGGACCAAAAACAAGCAAGGGGGGGAATACCACAAAGAGAAAGTGTACCTACTAAAAAAGCATTTTTTGTAATTGGTACATGCTTTTTTAAACCTCCCATAAGAACCATATTCTGACTTTTATCTGGAGAATATCCAACAATAGCTTCCATTGAATGAATAATAGATCCGGATCCTAAAAATAACAATGCTTTCGAATAAGCATGAGTAATCAAATGAAATAAAGCGGCTCGATAAGACCCCATACCTAGAGCTAACATCATATAACCCAATTGAGACATTGTAGAATAAGCTAAACCTCTTTTAATATCTTTTTGAGCAAGAGCTAAAGTAGCTCCTAATAATACTGTTATTATACCTATTAAAGATATGAAATTCATTATGTAAGGTATGATTCTAAAAAGAGGAAGAAGTCGAGCTACAAGAAAAATGCCCGCTGCTACCATAGTAGCGGCATGTATAAGAGCCGAAATAGGAGTAGGGCCTTCCATGGCATCAGGTAACCATACATGAAAGGGGAATTGTGCCGATTTAGCAACTGCACCGGCAAATAAAAGAAAGGCACACAAAGTAAGAAATAAAAAAGGAACCTCATTATTAGAAATCAAGTTATTGAATATTTGGAACAAATCCCGAAATTCAAAACTACCGGTTATCCAATAAAGACCTAAAATTCCTAATAATAAACCAAAATCGCCTACACGATTCGTTACAAACGCTTTTTGGCAAGCAGTCGCCGCACTAGGTCGTGTGAACCAAAAACCTATTAATAGATAAGAACACATTCCAACTAATTCCCAAAAAATATAAATTTGGATCAAATTCGAACTAGTAACTAATCCCAACATGGAAGTATTGAAAAAACTCATAGAAGCAAAAAATCGCAAATATCCTTGATCATGAGACATATAATTGTCACTATAAAAAAGAACCAAAATTCCAACAGTAGTAATTAATATTAACATAATAAAAGTAAGTGAATCGATTAAGTGACCGAACTCTAAAGAAAAATCATTATTAATGGTCCAAGACCATACATATTGATAGATAAAACTTCTATTTATTTGCTGAATAGATAGATAGACCGAAAGTATCATAACTATACTTAAGAATAAAATACTAGGAAAAGCCCACATACGGCGAAGATTTTTTGTTGCCGTTGGAAAAAGTATAAGTCCCACTCCTATTAACATAGGAACTGGAAGTGGAATGAAGGGGATAATCCATGAATATTGATATGTATATTCCATAAAAAAACCTTTTTATTTTTAATTAATTCTTTCTAATTCACCGGCTCTTCTATCTTTTATAGGTTCAATAAAAAATCAAGATATGGAAAACTTAAATAGACTTTTCTATTCCTAATTATTCTGAATCTTTATTCTTTACCCAATACTTCAAATATTAAAATCAAGAAGTTCGAATTGGTCAAATGATATGAATATGATCAAGTTACTATTTATATTTAAAATGAAATAACACACTAATTCATTTTATTAATGTTGAATATTAAGTAAGATTTTTAGGAAAATGCAGAAAAAAATTCAATTATTATTACGTATTACGATAATTTATATCCATAGAGCAAATAATTATACCAAAATAGAGTAGTTAATACATTACTTTATTTTGATATAAATAATAGGATGATCCATATCAAAACTGGCCCCCAAAAAAAAGAACTAGTTCTTTTTTTTTAGTTCGTTTATTCATAATCATTAACTAATTCATGGTAGAACTGATTATTTTCCATTCGAATAAAAGACATTTCTTTTTCTTTGTAGAAAACGCTAGAATATCCCACACTTTTGTTTCAATATCAGGGAGAAGAAATAGACTTAAAAGAAAAGACGAAATTACTAAGATGACTTTTAGAAAATCATGTATCCTTTGATTAACTACTAGTTTAATTCGAATTTTAAAATCAAAAAAATGTGTACTCGCTCTTTTCTTTTTCTTTTGAGCTTGACCAACTAATAAAAAACTACAGTAATTTAAAGAATTTGGAATTTGTTAGGTAAGGATTGGTTTTTTTGAACTTTTTGGTGTATTTTGTTACATGTATAAATAGAGCACGACGAAAATAGACAGAGATATAAAAAAAAAAAGAAAAAATGGAATTGTTTGACCAATAGATGTCTTTCACATTCAACTAGAGAAATGAATAACTTTTTCAAATTTTTCATGGCAGTTCCAAAAAAACGTACTTCTATCTCAAAAAAACGTATTCGTAAAAACATTTGGAAAAGGAAGGTATATTGGGCAGCGTTGAAAGCTTTTTCCTTAGCGAAGTCTCTTTCTACCGGGAATTCAAAAAGCTTTTTTGTGCGACAATTAAATAGTCAAACACTCGATTAAATAATCTTAATCTGAAAATGGTACTTTTTTTTTTAAAAAAAAAAGATACAAGGTTTCACTTTTTTTTGAATATGTTTTATCCGGTGGGGATTCTTATTTTCCTCATCGGTACACTTATCTGTCATATCATAATAAATAATTAAATTACAAAAAAAGTCTTTTGTTAGACAAGATGTTCAGTTCAGGCCAATATCGAATTAGTTTTCGAAATCCTAAATAAAATTCTTTACAGGACGAAAAACCAACCTAAGGGTTAATACAAAGTTCTACAAATTACAAATAGTTAAATAAAAAAATTTGGAATGTCACACTGTACTGTGATCCATAAAAAGACTTTTTTTGTTCATTGATAAAAAAAAGTGAATCTAAGATTCATAAAATCAGATAAATGATAAATGAATTTTAAAATTCAAAAATGAAAAATAACTTTTTTTTTGAGTTCTATCTTTATCCTTGGATTGAAGTCATAACTATTTAGTTACAAGATCTCAATTTTAGGCGAGCATAAACGACGAAAACGTCTCTGTTAAATAAAAAATGGACACCTTCCATTTTAATTCAAAAATGAAATAAAATGATAATAAAGATTTTTATGGGGAACGCTTCAATCCATATTGAAACGAAATGAGTTTTTTCTCATCACTTTGAATGAAAATGAAAAAAAATATTGAATTGACTCCTCCAATCTCGACGATTAAATAATAATAGATTATTATTATTTTGAGTACGCCGCTATGGTGAAATCGGTAGACACGCTGCTCTTAGGAAGCAGTGCTAGAGCATCTCGGTTCGAGTCCGAGTGGCGGCATGGCATCTTCTAAAACAAATAGAATAAGTCCTATAATAAATTCAATTCCTGATTTCAATTCCGTAGAATTGGTTTACCCCACTTTTTCATTTTAATTAAATTAAAAAATTTTTATGATATTTTCCACTTTAGAACATATATTAACTCATATATCCTTTTCGATCGTTTCAATTGTAATTACAATTTTTTTGATAAGCTTATCGGTCGATGAAATCGTAGGACTATATGATTCGTCAGAAAAAGGCATGATAGCTACTTTTTTCTGTATAACAGGATTATTAGTCACTCGTTGGATTTATTCGGGACATTTCCCGTTAAGTGATTTATATGAATCATTAATTTTTCTTTCATGGAGTTTCTCCATTATTCATATGGTTCCGTATTTTAAAAAACATAAAAATTATTTAAGCGCAATAACCGCGCCAAGTACTATTTTTACCCAAGGCTTTGCTACTTCAGGTCTTTTAACTGAAATGCATCAATCCGAAATAGTAGTACCTGCTCTCCAATCCCAATGGTTAATGATGCATGTAAGTATGATGATATTGGGCTACGCAGCTCTTTTATGGGGATCATTATTATCAGTAGCTCTCTTAGTCATTACATTGCGAAAAGCCATAAGGATTTTTAGGAAAAAAAACCATTTTTTAAATGAGTCATTTTCCTTTGTCGAGATCCAATACATGAATGAAAGAAGCAATGTTTTACTAAACACTTCTTTTTTTTCTTCTCGAAATTATTACAGGGCTCAACTGATTCAACAATTAGATCAGTGGAGTTATCGTATTATTAGTCTCGGGTTTATCTTTTTAACCATAGGTATTCTTTCGGGAGCAGTATGGGCTAATGAGGCATGGGGATCATATTGGAATTGGGACCCAAAGGAAACTTGGGCATTTATTACTTGGACCCTATTTGCGATTTATTTACATACTCGAACAAATAAAAATTGGGAAAGTTTAAATTGCGCAATTGTGGCTTCTATCGGCTTTCTTATAATTTGGATATGCTATTTTGGGGTCAATTTATTAGGAATAGGATTACATAGTTATGGTTCATTTAATTTACATTAAGATCTAATTAAATTAAAAAAAATCCCGACAAATACAAACATAGAACAAGCCTATATATATATAGAATATAAAAATAAGTAAGAATAGAAGATAAGAAAATTTCCTACTTCATGTAGGCTGTCGAGAACCATTTGAATCACTACAATACTTGATTCAAAAGGTTCTCATAAAGACCAAAAATATCTGTTTACAATTCCAATTTTTTTTTTTACTTAAGAGAAAAAAGACTT